CCCTAAAATTTGTTTGACATCTTCTATGCGAAAATGCTCCATTTTCATAAGATCTTCTTGGCTGTTATTCAAAAGGTCCAACAATGTATATATATTGGACCTTTTGAGACAATTATAGATCCTGGGAGGCAATTCTGATTGGTCAATAAAAATCGATTTCAACGCCATTTTTTTTTTTTTTTTTAGTTTAGCCAATTTATCATAAAAGGTAAAAGGGGGTAAAGGAAACATGTGTTGATTGTCCTCTAAATTTAGATTTTCTTCTTTGGTCTGTAAAAAGGGAATCAATAAATCAATCAAATTCCGGGAGGCTTCGTGAAGTGCTTCTTTAGGAGTTAAACTTCCATTTGTCCATATTTCGAGAAATAGTATTTCTTTGTTACCATTTTCATAAGAATGAATACTATGATTCGCATTTCGAACAGGCATGAATACAGGATCTATAGGATAACTTCCATCTTGAAAGGTATTTGGCGCTTTTATAAGATATCCGCGATTCTTCTCTATTTGTAATCCAATAACCAACTCAATGGGTTCTGTCAAGCTAGCTATATGCTGTGTATTATCGACGATTTCTACATAAGGCGGTAAGATGATATCTTGAGCAGTTACATATCCAGGGCCTCTGACACAAATAGACGCCTCACAAGTTCCATAGAGATTACTTCTCAATACGATTTCTTTCAAATTCATTAAAATTTCATGTACTGATTCTTGAATACCCGTTATCGTAGAATATTCGTGTGATATTTTCTCAGATTTTGCGCGTGTGATACATGTTCCTTCGATTTCTCCAAGCAAAGCCCTTCGCATCGCAATGCCTATTGTGTCTGCTTGACCTTTCATAAGCGGAGACAGAATAAAGCGCCCATAAAAAAGACGCTTACTGTCTGCTGCTGATTCAACACACTTCCACTGTAGTGTCCGAGTAGATACTGTTATTTTCTCTCGAACCATAATAATATTATTTGATCAGATCATTGAATCATTTATTTCTCTTGTTTCTCTTACTATTCAAATATCTTCCTTTTTTATTTCTACACACGTCTTTTTTTCGGGGGTCTACAGCCATTATGTGGCATAGGGGTTACATCCCGTACGAAAGTTAATAGTATACCACTTCTGCGAATAGCTCGTAATGCTGCGTCTCTTCCGAGACCTGGACCTTTAATCATGACTTCTGCTCGTTGCATACCTTGATCTACTACTGCACGAATAGCATTTGACGCTGCGGTTTGAGCAGCAAACGGTGTCCCTCTTCTTGTACCTCCGAAGCCACAAGTACCGGCAGAGGACCAAGAAACCACCCGCCCGCGTACATCTGTAACAGTCACAATGGTATTATTGAAACTTGCTTGAATATGAATAACCCCCTTTGGTATTTTACGTGTACTCTTACGTGAACCAATACGTCCACGTGAACCCCTTTTCGGTATAGCTTTTGCCATATTTTATGATCTCATAAATTTGAGTCAGAGATATATGGATATATCCATTTCATGTCAAAACAGATTCCCTATTTGTATATCAGGTCTTTAACGAGTTTGATTATCCTTGTCTTTGTTTATGTCTTGGGTTGGAACAAATTACTATAATTCGTCCCCGACGACGGATTAGTCGACATTTTTCACAAATTTTACGAACGGAAGCTCTTATTTTCATATTTACCACTCCTTACTTTAATTTTGAATCCACTTTTTGGAAGAAAATGAGTTTATTGAAATTTTCGATTTCGAATCGTATTCCTACGAAAGAAATGGTTAAGTTAAAAAACACCTAATCTTTCGAATCTTTGTTGCGGAGTCGATAAATTATACGACCTCTGGTTGAATCATAACGACTTACTTCAATTTTTACTCTATCTCCTGGCAGTATCCGTATAAAACTACGTCGGATCTTTCCTGAAACATAACCTAGAATAATATCTTCATTATCTAAACGAACCCGGAACATACCGTTGGGAAGCGATTCAGTAATTAAACCTTCATGAATCCATTTTTGTTCTTTCATTCCAGGTAAAACCCCCTTGAAGTATCAACTAGTGGAGGAAGAACCCTATTAGAGAACCCACCCCTTCTCTTTTCTTTTTCACAAAAAAGAAGTTTCATATCGGATATTAGAAAGATTACCATATATAACACAAAATTTCTCCGCCTATTCTTTCTAGTCGAGCCTCTCGGTCTGTCATTATACCTCGAGAAGTAGAAAGAATTACAACCCCCATCCCACCTAAAATTCTAGGAATTCTTTGATAGTTAGAATAGATTCGTAGACCCGGCCGACTTATCCGTTTTAAATTTAAAAGATTTCTATAAGTCCTTTTCCTATTCCTTCTATGTCGTAGGGTTAAAACCAAAAAATATTTGTTGTTCTCTCGATGTTTTCTCACATTTTCGAGAAAACCCTCTCGTAAAAGTATTTTAACAATACTTTGGCTGATATTAGTAGATGCTACTCGAACCACGCTTTTTCTATACATATCGGCATTTCGTATAGAAGTTATTATGTCAGCAATAGTATCACTACTCATGATTAATTAAAATTATTGGTGCCTCCAAATTTCGATATAATCAACATGTTTTTCTTTTTTTTTTTTTTTACGTGTTTGTTTATAAATATTAATTTTGAAAGGTATATACGTGAGAGAAAATCTACTAAATGAATCTTAATCTATTTCTTTTAAATACCCTACTATAACCATATGGTGGTCTTATTTTATAATACCTCGGGAGCTAATGAAACTATTTTAGTAAAATTGAACTGTCTCAATTCTCGGGCAATCGCACCAAAAACTCGAGTTCCTTTTGGATTTCCTTCTTGATCAATCACAACTGCAGCATTGTCATCATATCGTATTATCATACCGTTGTCACGTTTAAGTTCTTTACAAGTACGGACAATTACAGCTCTGACCACTTCTGATCTTTCTAGAGGCATGTTTGGAACTGCGTCTTTGATCACAGCAACAATAACGTCACCAATATGAGCATATCGACGATTGCTAGCTCCTATGATTCGAATACACATCAATTCTCGAGCCCCGCTGTTATCTGCTACATTCAAATAGGTTTGAGGTTGAATCATATCATTTTTTTATCTGTTTTTTACAATACAAAGGTCGAAGAAAAAAATAAATATTATTTGTCCAAAAAAAGAAACCTGCACCCACTATTTTTAAGTTTTTAAGTAAGGCCTATTTCTTTTTTATCCCAAAATAATAAATTGAGCTCGTATAGGCATTTTGGACGCTGCTATTGAAATAGCCCTTCTGGCTATAGTTTCTGTTACTCCACCCATTTCATAAAGGATTCGACCTGGTTTAACAACCGCTACCCAATATTCGGGAGAGCCTTTACCTGAACCCATACGTGTTTCTGCGGGTCTCACTGTAACCGGTTTATCTGGAAATATACGAACCCATATTTTTCCACCGCGACGTGCATTTCGTGTCATTGCTCGTCGACCTGCTTCTATTTGTCTAGATGTGATCCAAGCGGGTTCAAGTGCCTGAAGAGCGTATTTACCAAAACAAATAGTATTACCTCGATAAGATATTCCCTTCATTCTTCCTCTATGTTGTTTACGGAATCTGGTTCTTTTGGGGTTATAGTTGATGGTTTGTTTTGAATTCCATCTCTACTACAGAACCGGACGTGAGAGTTTCTTCTCATCCAGCTCCTCGCGAATAAAATAAATTCAAATTAAAGATTTTGAGTTCAATTTGAATTCTATTCAGATATAATATTATGCATAGATGTATTTATATTTAATTTTAATAACTGAATCATGGATTTCATTTAATCTAGATCAAATTTTATTAATTTGTATATCTTGATTTGTCTATTTTGTTTGTATAGATATATATAATAATGAAATTAAATAAAATATATATAATTAATAACTAATTAATAACTATTAATATTAATAACTATAACTAAACTATTTTTTCTTCTATTTATCGATATTAGAATGTTAAAAGGAATCTTTTTTTTTGTTTTACTCTTTATCGTATTGGATTGACCCAAATTTAGCAATCCAATAAAATAAAGTTTTCGCGGGCGAATATTTACTCTTTCCATTTCTATTTCAGTTCTATCATTCGTTCATAACTTTTCCGAATAGATGAATTGGTCTCTGGTCGTTTCCGCCATCCCGATCAATGAATCATTCAAATTCATTTTCATAGAATCTTTTGAATTCACAGGTTCCGTCGTTCCCATCGCTTCTTATTTAATGGTTAGGTCTGAATTCTACTTCTACAATGGAGCTATTAGTTCTTGAGTCAATATTCTTAGTCTTTATTGGCTCGAAGCTCTTTATTTTTTGTTCGATGAGCAGATCCATTTAATGATGAATCCGTATTGATGCTTTATTACACAGATTTTTTATGAGATGACTCATAGACCTTACATATTGGAATTATATATCATCAATATTTTCTTTCTTCCTCTCATCCTTCCATTTATCCATACCCTTTCTTTTTTTTTTTTATTATTAACAATTTAGAAGCAGATTTTTTAATAAATAATAAAAAAGATTTCAGTTGCTACAACAATATGAACAATACATCATATCTTGACTGGTTCTTTGGATCCAGATAATACGAAGTGATGAGTTGGTTATTACTTCTATAGTTATTTGTTTATACTATGGGGCTGGTTTTTATACTAACCCTCAAAAAACCAACGAGTCACACACTAAGCATAGCAATTTTATCAAAAGATTAATTTAATTTTTATTAAACCCTATAGAATTATAATTTATAATTGTTCATTTTTTTTATTGAACAGAAAAGAAGAAACGAATTTCTTTTATTCCATTGCTGGATAGAATAAAAAGGGAAATAAGGTTTATTATTCCCCCTCGATAAATATCCAAATTTTGATGCCTAATACCCCATAGATTGTTCGAACTGTATAGGAACAATAATCAATTTTAGCTCGAATGGTTTGTAGTGGAACCCTACCTTCTCTGATCCATTCAACACGCGCAATTTCTTT